AGACGAGTGAATAGATTGACCTTGAAACAACAACGATTAATTACTATTGCTATAAAACAAGCTCGTATTTTATCTTTGTTACCTTTTCTCAATAATGAGAAACAATTTGAAAGAATCGAGTCGACCACTAGAGCTGCCAGTCTTAGAACCAGAAATAAATAGGCTTATTCTTTATTCATTTCAATCAGAATTCCAATCCGAACTCAAACGCGGATTGGTGTTTTGTTTGACAAATCCGAGAATCCAGATTGTCGTATTGTGTCGAGAAAAAAAAAATGAATCGGAAAAAAAAGATTTTTTTTATTGAGCGTGTTCGTTCATTTTGACTACTTTAGCATATTTTTTCATAGTAATTTCGTTGTGATTCCACCTTCCCGGAGTTCATTCTCCGGGGAACTCCATTTAAATTATTCCGGTGTATTCTATCCAATCTACTTCTTTTCTTTTTCTAATTTCGTTGGAAATCATATAAAGACAATTCCTATTTGATATAGCTATTTGGGCCAGTATTTTACGATTAAGAAGCAACTGCCTCTTGTATAGATCATGTATGAATTTACTATAACTATAGGATACTCCCCCTTCTCGAATTACTGCGTTTATCCGAGTGATCCACAAACGACGAAAATTTCTCTTTTGTTTATCCCTATCCCGATGAGCCGAAACCAAAGCTCTTATTTTCTGTTGAGTAATAGTTCGAGTAAGTCTTGAATGAGACCCTCGAAAACTTGATGCAAATAAACGAATTTTTGTTCTACGTCTCCGGGCTATATATCCGCGTTTAATTCTGGTCATTGAATAAATAAAATTTTGACAAATAACTAATTGATTTCTTTCAGTTATTCTTTTACCCGTCCTGGTCTATTAATAATAATAACCAAACGGATTTTTCCAATGTATAAAATACAAATTCCAAATGGCTTTGGCTACTATAACCTTCCCGACCACAATTTTTTCTTTTTTTAGGTATTTTACTGCAAAATATGAAAGAAATATGAAAGTTTTCTTTTGCTAGGTGTCAAAAATATAGTCAATAAAAAAGAAATATAAATTAAATGGATAAAGAAATAGTGGGTTTCATCGTTTCTATGGTTACTTCTTAAACGGCGAGGTCTTCTCTATACACCGGAGCCTTTACTTCATTTAATATTTCATCAATGTTATTGGTAACTTGTATAGTTCACACCACACTTTTTGGCTCTACCCATGAATTATCCAGTAACAGGTCTTTCACAACGAGACCCACCTATACAGTAACGGTATTTAATTATGAAAGTTAGCTGGATAGCTGACCCTCAGAGTCCGTTCTTGACCGAGTGAAAACTGCATTTTTCTGTTTTTTTTTTGAATTTCAATAAGATTTCCTCCGCTTAATGGATAACCATTTGCTACCAATGGAGAATTATTTCTCATCTTAAATTCAGGCGATTGGATTTGCACCAACGGAAACCATAAACTTTCTACACACTAGAGGGATCCATTTGCTTATTTTTAGTTATTTTTAGATAGTGAGTGGAGTTCCTTCTTCCATTCTATCCTATTCACTGGACTGATCATTCATACTGGAAGCGGTTTCTTGCTTTTTTATTTTGTGTCAGCTCATGGTCTAAACGAGTCGCACATACACCCTAGTACATGTTCCTCGACGCTGAGGACATCCCCCAAGAGCGGGGGATTTCGTGACATTTCGAATGGGCTGTCTTGTATTTCTAATAAGTTGTTTAATAGTTGGCATGTTGAATTATATACATAATGGGCTGGTTTAGATTGACCCTAACCGAATGATTAGGAATTTTTTTACTTAATAGGAAATTTTAATAGGAAACTCGGAGATAAAATCTCAAATCACGGATTTGCACAAAACAAAATTCATTTTTTTCATTCAACTGCTACAAGATCAACAATTCCATAAGCTTGGGCTTCTGTTGCTGACATAAAAACGTCTCTTTCCATGTCTTCAGATACAACCCATAAAGGTTTGCCCGTCCTTTGTACATAAACCCTTGTGAGGGTTTCGCGTAGTTTGAGCAGCTCTTCCGCTTCCAGGATAAATTCTCCCGTTTGCGCCTCATAAAAAGAACTAGCAGGTTGATGGATCATTACCCTGATGATAGAATAGAAGGTTTCTCTATCTGGTGTGATGAAAAGAGCAGAAAAGAAAGATAACGAATAATAGGAAAAGAAAAAGATAGAATTGAACAACCGTACGGGCATCATCTTTTGTGCATTGCATACGGCTCTACAATCAAATTGACCTTTACTTTCCATTCAATAAAGATAAAAAATAGAATCTATCAGCCCCAGATGGGTAAATGATCAAATTGCCACCCTTCCTTTCTTTCGAAGGAGTTAAAAAATACTATGATGGCTCCGTTGCTTTCTATTTTTAAATGGATTCTTTTTTTTGTCTTTGATTCAGTAATCCCAAGTTTTCTTTTTGATCCAACCAAATAAGGGAAAAATTAGGTTTTCGCACTCTTTTTTTTTTAGAACTTAAATCTTTTTAAGAGCCCTTCGGTGTGAAAACAAACAAGTTTGTGACGCTGAATTGGACTTCCGATAGATAAGAGACAATCGGAAATATCTTTTATCTCATACTACTCTCTCGATACATAATCAAATCTTTTGAGAAAAAAAACAATACAAAAATTTTGCATATCGAATTCGAAGTGCCATGCTATTATTACTTAATATTTATATGGCGAAGGCATAGTTTTCTTTTTTCTCTCAAATAAAAAACCCCATTGGCGCCAAGCGTGAGGGAATGCTAGACGTTTGGTAATTTCTCCTCCAACCAGGATAAAAGATCCCATTGACGCGGCTAATCCCATGCATATTGTATGGACCTCCGGTCGCACAAATTGCATAGTATCATAAATAGCTACTCCAGGTATTACCCATCCCCCAGGGGAGTTTATAAACAAATACAGATCTTTGGTATCATCCTCGATACTAAGATATACCATAAGACCAATAAGTTGGTTCGAGATCTCGCTATCAACTTCTTGGCCTAAAAAAAGTAATCTTTCTCGATAAAGTCGGTTGAGTAGGGTAAAATTGTATCCCCCAGGAACCGTACGTGCACCTTTTGATGCATACGGGTCAAAAAAAATTGCGAAAAAAAAGAATCAATGTATAGATTCCAGTCCTCTTTCTTTTTTCCTATTCTTTTTCATAGCAGGTTTTTCTAACTTTTAACGAAAGGGCTTTTTCTTCGATTTTTCAATAAAGACGAATTTTGATTTCTTCTTTGTTCTTCTTTATAATAATATAAATAAAGACAATAAGACAATAAAATAATAGAAAAAAAGTCAATAAACTTATCGAATTAACTTCTCATTGATGTATTGTTTCATCGAGATTCAATCCAAATCGCGATGATATTTTCTTGTTCCTGAATGGGTCTCTTTCATCTTTTTAGGTTTATGCTCTACTCCGGGTAAAGATCCGCCCGATTTTGATTTGCACATATAGGACAAATCTTCCCATCACCATTTCTTTTTGTTATGACTTTACAAATAACAAATAGGAATCAATTATGATACACGCAGTAATCAATCAATTACCAATTGGGTTTTTTCTAAACGGAGCCTGGATACTTCATTTTTTGAGTCCAACCAAAGCCAACCATAAATTATTCTAATTGAAAATAGTACTATAAATTCCCCCCAAACAATGCATCTAATTGCGCTTCACGCTCCAATTTTTTGATGATTTAATTTCTCTTTCTTGGGCGAACGGAGGATATCTCGATGGGGAGAGAGAACGGGAAAGCCCATATGACCCAATATATCTGACAAGTCGCACTATACGTCAACCCAAGATGCATCTTCCTCTCCAGGACTTCGGAAAGGTACTTTTGGAACACCAATAGGCATGAATTGAAAAAAAAAGAACCAAATACTATAATTTTACTTTGATGTGGAAACGTAACAATATGGTTTTATTGTCTTTATATTATTATAATATTGGCTTTATCATATTTATTTTATCCATAGATTAGAAAAATTCAGAAAGAAAAACAAAATAAATGAAAAACAAAATAAATTTTTACGAATAGGTCTTTCTAATGAAAAATAAGGATGGACACATTTACTCATAGAAAATGGTATTAATCCACCATTGCGTATTGGTACTTATCGAGTATAAAATAAATCTGCTTTCTTACGAACAGAATTCTTCTATTATTACGAACAGAATAGAATAAGAATAGAATAAATAACCCTTGTTAGGAAATAATCCACTGAACAAGGGAAGTCCATAGGATAGTCATAGTATAGTCTTTTCCAATGCAATCAATGCAATAAAGTTACGCAGTGTCTATTTATCTTTGATAAAGGGGTATTTTCCATGGGTTTGCCTTGGTATCGTGTTCATACCGTTGTATTGAATGATCCCGGCCGGTTGCTTTCCGTTCATATAATGCATACAGCTCTGGTTGCTGGTTGGGCGGGCTCGATGGCTCTGTATGAATTAGCCGTTTTTGATCCTTCTGACCCTGTTCTTGATCCAATGTGGAGACAGGGTATGTTTGTTATACCCTTCATGACTCGTTTAGGAATAACCAATTCATGGGGAGGTTGGAGTATCACAGGAGGGACTGTAACGAATCCGGGGATTTGGAGTTACGAAGGTGTGGCTGGGGCACATATTGTGTTTTCTGGCTTATGCTTTTTAGCAGCTATATGGCATTGGGTCTATTGGGATCTAGAAATATTTTCTGATGAACGTACAGGAAAACCTTCTTTGGATTTGCCCAAGATCTTTGGAATTCATTTATTTCTCTCCGGGGTGGCTTGCTTTGGTTTTGGTGCATTTCATGTAACAGGTCTGTACGGTCCTGGAATATGGGTGTCCGATCCTTATGGACTAACGGGAAAAGTACAACCTGTAAATCCGGCGTGGGGCGTGGAGGGTTTTGACCCTTTTGTTCCGGGGGGAATAGCTTCTCATCATATTGCAGCAGGTACATTGGGCATATTGGCGGGTCTATTCCATCT